AGACAATTCGGATTGATCAATAAAAATGTATTTCAATGCTATTTTGTTTTTTTGGACTTTATCAAATTTATCGTGAAAAATAAAGGGGGATAAAGGAACCATATGTTGATTGTCCTCTAAAGGTAAGTTTTCTTCGTCCTTATATAAAAAGGGAATAAATAAATCAATCAAATTACGGGAGGCTTCATGAAGTGCTTCTTTCGGAGTTAAACTGCCATTTGTCCATATTTCGAGAAACAGTATCTCTTGTTTTTCATTCCCATTTCCATAGGAATGAATACTATGATTCACATTTCGAACAGGCATGAATATAGCATCTATAGGATAACTGCCATCTTGAAAGGTATGTGGCATCTTTATAAAATATCCGCGATTTCTCTCAATTTCTAATCCAATATGCAAATTAATTGGTTCTGTCAATCTAGCTATATGTTGTGTATTGTCAACAATTTCTACATAAGGTGGTAAGATGATATCTCGAGCAGTTACATATCCAGGACCCCCAACACAAATAGACGCGTCACAAGTTCCATATAGATTACTTCTCAATACAATTTCTTTCAAATTCATTATAATTTCGTGGGCTGATTCTTGAATACCCGTTAGGGTAGAATATTCGTGGAAGACATTCTCGGATTTTACACGTGTGATACATGTTCCTTCTATTTCTCCAAGCAAAGCTCTGCGAATCGCAATGCCTATTGTGTCGGCTTGTCCTTTCATAAGTGGAGACAGAATAAATCGACCATAATAAAGGCGTTTACTGTCTGTTCTTGATTCAACACACTTCCACTGTAGTGTCCGAGTAGATACTGTTACTTTCTCTCGAACCATAGTAATAATATTTTTTTGATTGAATTATTTATTTCTCTTGTTTCTATTGAAATAGATTCACTGTTTATTTCTACACACGTCTTTTTTTCGGAGGTCTACAGCCATTATGTGGCATAGGGGTTACATCCCGTACAAAAGTTAATAGGATACCACTTCTACGAATAGCTCGTAATGCGGCGTCTCTTCCGAGACCGGGACCTTTTATCATGACTTCTGCTCGTTGCATACCTTGATCTACTACTGTACGAATAGCATTTGCTGCTGCAGTTTGAGCGGCAAAGGGTGTCCCTCTTCTCGTACCTTTGAATCCACAAGTACCGGACGAAGACCAGGAAACCACCCGACCTCGTACATCTGTAACTGTGACAATGGTATTATTAAAACTTGCTTGAACATGAATAACTCCCTTTGGTATTTTACGTGCACTTTTACGTGCACCAATACGTACATTTCTACGTAAACCAGTTCTCGGTATAGCTTTTGCCATATTGTATCATCTCATAAAAATGAGTCAGAAATATATGGATATATCCATTTCATGTCAAAACAGATTCTTTATTTGTATGTTGAGCCCTTTGGTGAATCTGATTATCCCTTTATCCTTGTCTTTGTTTATGTCTCGGGTTGGAACAAATTACTCTAATGCGCCCCCGTCTACGAATTAGTCGACATTTTTCACAAATTTTACGAACAGAAGCTCTTATTTTCATATTTGTCATTCCTTATCTTAATTCTGAATCTACTTCTTGGTAGAAAATAAGTTTCTTGAAATTTTTAATCTCGAATCGTATTGAATAAAAATCACCTAATCTTTCGAATCCTTGTTTCGGAGTCGATAAATTATACGTCCTCTGGTTGAATCATAACGACTTACTTCAATTTTTACTTTATCTCCGGGTAGTATCCGTATAAAACTACGCCGGATCTTTCCCGAAACATAACCTAGAATCAGATCCTCATTATCTAACCGAACTCGGAACATGCCATTGGGAAGCGATTCAGTAATTAAACCTTCATGAATCCATTTTTGTTCTTTCATTCCAGGTAAAGCCCCCTTGAGGTATCAACTAATGGAGGAGAAACGATATTAGACAACTCACTCCCCTTTCTTTTTCTTTTTTTACAAATAGGAAGAGGTTTCGGATTTCATTTGGCTATTAAATGGATTACCATATATAACATAAAATTTCTCCGCCGATTCCTTCTAGTCGAGCCTCCCGATCTGTCATTATACCCCGAGAAGTGGAAAGAATTACAATCCCCATTCCACCTAAAATTTTAGGAATTCGTTGAGAGTTAGAATAGATTCGTAGACCGGGTCGGCTGATCCGTTTTAAATTTAACAAATTTCTATAAGGTCTTTTCCTATTCCTGCTATGTCGCAGGGTTAAAACCAAAAAATTTTGGTTTTTTTCTTGATGTTTTCTGACGTTTTCGATAAAACCTTCTCGGAAAAGTATTTTAACAATATTTTCGGTAATATTAGTAGATGTTATGCGAACAACTCTTTTTCTATCCATATCAGCATTTCGTATAGAGGTTATTATCTCAGCAATAGTGTCCCTACCCATGATGAACTCAAACTTTTGGCGTCCCAAAATTGGATATAATTAACATGTTTTTCTTTTTTTTTATTGGTTTATGAATATCAATTTTGCAAGGTATATGCGCGAAATACAAGCTACACATTAATCTAGTTCTTAATCTATTTCCCTTTCCCTTCAAATACCCCAAAGATTCAGATCTCTTTTTTTTATAATACTTCGGGAGCTAATGAAACTATTTTAGTAAAATTTAATTGTCTCAATTCGCGGGGGATTGCCCCAAAAATGCGAGTTCCTTTTGGATTTCCTTCTTGATCAATCACAACTGCAGCATTGTCATCATATCGTATTATCATACCGCTGTCACGTTTAAGTTCTTTACAGGTACGAACAATTACAGCTCTGACTACTTCTGATTTTTCTAGGGGCATATTTGGTACTGCTTCTTTGATCACAGCAACAATAACGTCACCAATATGAGCATATCGGCGATTACTAGCTCCTATGATTCGAATACACATCAATTTCCGAGCCCCGCTGTTATCCGCTACATTTAAATGGGTCTGAGGTTGAATCATATAAATTTTTGAATCTATTCTTCCAATGCAAAGGATGAAGAAAATAAAAGAAATATTGCTTGTCTAAATCTAAAAAAGAAATAGGTGATTTTGTTTCATCCCCAAGACCCAAGACTCATTTCTGTACGTTCTACATTTTTATCCCGAAATAATAAATTGAGTTCGTATAGGCATTTTGGATGCTGCTATTAAAATGGCCCTTTTAGCTATATTTTCAGTTACTCCACCCATTTCATATAGTATTCGACCCGGTTTAACAACAGCTACCCAATATTCAGGGGAGCCTTTCCCCGAACCCATACGTGTTTCAGCAGGTCTTACTGTAACTGGTTTGTCTGGAAAGAGACGGACCCATATTTTTCCACCACGGCGTGCATTTCGTGTCATTGCCCGGCGACCTGCTTCGATTTGTCTCGATGTGATCCAAGCGGGTTCAAGTGCCTGAAGAGCATATTTACCGAAACAAATATGATTACCTCGATAAGACATTCCCTTCATTCTTCCTCTGTGTTGTTTTCGGAATCTAGTTCTTTTGGGGTTATAGTTGATGGTTGTTTCGGAATTCCATCTCTACTACAGAGCTGGACGTGAGAGTTTCTTCTCATCCAGCTCCTTGCGAATAAAAGTATTCCAAATATAATTTCAATTTATTTGAATAGCTATTAGAACATTTTTAGAAAAATTTTTCTTTTTTTCTAACGTCCTAATAAATCTTTATTGTCTTTTGTCCTTTATCCGAGTTTACCAATTCAAAAAATAAAGTTTTCGCGGGCGAATATTTACTCTTGCAATCTCTATTTGAGTCCTAGCACCTGTTCGTCACTTTTCCGAATAGATTAATAGGTTTCCGGTTAATTTCGCCATCCTAACTAGTGAATTATTAAGATTCATTTGTTTAATAAAATATTTTGCATTCACAGGTTCCTTCGTTTCCACCACTTCGTACTAAATGATTAGGTCAGAATTCTACAATGGAGCTCATAATCCAATTTATTATTTATTCTTGAGTCAACCTTCTTAGTCTTTATTCACTCGAAGCTCTTGAGTTTTTTGTTTTCTTCTATAAGAAAGAAATTCATGAAATATTTCATTATGTATGAATCAATTAGTATTGATGCTTTATTACACTGTCTTTTATGAGATGACTCATAGACCTTCCATATAGGAATTCTATATCATTGATGTTGTTTTTTTTCTCTCTTTCTCTCATCCTTCCATTTATCCACACCTTTCTTCTGTAATTTTACTTTAAATTTGAAAAAGTTAAAGTTTAATTATTTCAGTTGCTACAAAGATATGACTGATTTAACATATCTTGACTGGTTCTTTAGATCCAGATAATATGAAGTGATGAATCGCTTTTCATACTATTGGGCCGGTCTTTTGTAACCTTAACCCTAAAAAAAACCAACGAGTCACACACTAAGCATAGCAATTATATCAAAAGGTCAATTGAATTTTTATTCAACCCTATAGAATTAGTAGAATTAATAATTAGTCTGATTGGTAGGAAAAAATGAATGAGTTTTCCCTTTTTCCTTCTACCCGTTGATAGAAGGAAAAAACAAAGAAACTTTTATTATTCCTCTTCCTTGTCTATAAAAATCCAAATTTTGATGCCCAAGACTCCATAGATAGTCCGAACTGTATAGGAACAATAATCTATTTTAGCTCGAATAGTTTGTAGGGGAACCCTGCCCTCTCTGATCCATTCGACACGGGCAATTTCTTTTCCGTCGATACGCCCTGCAATTTGTACTTGAATTCCTTTTGTATCCGCTTGTTCAGTTAATTCAATAGCCTTTTTCATTGCTTTTCGAAATGAAACTCTATTCTTTAATTGTCCAGCTATAAATTCTGCAAGAATATTAGGGTTTCCATAAGGTTTTGCAATTCTTGTGATAGCAATGTTAAGTTTTCGGTTCACATAATGAAATTTTTTTTGTAGATTTATCTGTAATTCTTCGATTCCTCGTGGTCTACTTTCTATTAATAACTTTGGGAATCCCATAAAGATTATGACCTGGATCAAGTCGATTCTTTT